TATTTCTTCTATGGCCCCGAGGATTCCAATATTAGCACTGATGGTACGGAAATGTAACTCGCTATTCAAACAACTATTCAGAGTTCCTAGAGCTCCCTGTAAGGCTTGTTGGAAAACTTGTTGTCGGACCTGATTAATCGCTCTTTGTTGTTCAAAATGAAGGGTTTCATTTTTGTAATTTTCTAATTGTTCCAAACTATAAGAAGTAGCATTAATCAAATTGACTTTCTCTCGTTCTATTTCAGAGTATCCATTCATTCGATACTCATCTGCTTCCATTTCCACTTTTCGTAAACGAGCCCGGGCTTTTTCGAGCTGCTCAATGGCTCCTCTACGTAATTCTTCCGAATTTCGAATAGTACTCAAAATCCTCTGTTTTCGATTATCTAATAAATCATTTAATGAAAGTAGATTTACTATTAACCATTAATTTCACAACTTCTATGATCTCTTCCCGAACCAAACATGAATCTTTCGATTCATTTGGCTCTCACGCTCAATTTTTTATTTTATGGGCATTCTCCCCCATATCTTTTTTTTAATGTAATGAGCCTATCCTCTCTATTTCTGTTTGTATTCAAACATATCAAAACTGATACAAGACCAGAACATTAAGAGAACTCTTCCGACCAGACAAAAAATCTATAATTGTCAGCAAAGTTGTTTCTTTATTTAATTGAAAATTTCTATTTATATATATTTTTTATATATTTTACATTTTCATTTTATTTCCTTTTTTTATTCAAATCCAAAAATTCCTCTTTTTTATACATAGGTCGTCGATTCGGCATTGGATAAAAAAAGGCAAGGTGTCCTTTATTTATTCTAGTAAATGGTTCAAATCATTTTATCGATATGAGTGTTCTATATCAGAAAAATTACCAACTATTTTTTTTTTACCATTTCGGTACTAACGTAGTGGTAGAAAGAGTACCATGTTGTGCCCGGACTTCAAACAGTTTAGCTTTAACCATGTTAATGGTCTCACATTATTGGTTGATAGAGAATCAAAGTTGACTTACCAATGAATAACGAAATGCTATGGTTCTTACATATGATTTATGAATTTATTCAGAAGGAATTCGTCGAGATTGTGCACTTTCTTTTCCTACTTTGTTTTTCCTATTTATCCTGGAAATATATATACTATATAAAATAGAAAAAAATATATATAATATAAATAACATAAATAAATAATAAATAAAGTGCAGCTGGTTAGATCCAACCTATTCTTGAAATATACAACTCGCACACACTCCCTTTCCAAAAAAAATCAATACACCAAGCACTACACTTAGATTTATTGGATTTGTTGCTAAAATATCGGTATTAAACCCGAAACTCCCGGCGGATGGCCAGTGGCCTAAGGAAACGAAAGAATCGGTTAAATTTTTCATATGCTCTCCTCTTATAGATAGGACTAACAAAGAACAGAGTTCTTTTTGTATCACTTGGCTCGCCCTTTTTTTTGATCGATTTCTTTTTCTTAATTTCCCATTTTTTTATGGGAGTAGATTAAATCTATTTATTGAATTTGAAAATTCAAAAAAAAAATAAGAAAATTTTTTTGAAGTTTCCGATAAGATACTTATTAAGTTAGGTCCTAGGTCTCGTATCAATTGCAAAATAGCTCCTCTGTTCAAACACTTCCTAAAAGAAAAGTAAAAATTCCATCGTACTAAACGAAGGACGGGAAGGAAAAAAGCGAGCGAATCCACTAATTCATCATCCTCAAATCAGTCCTTCCCGGGGTATTGTCGCAACAAATACATAATTGTAGGAGTAAAGTATTGATATAATTCACAGAAGCAAACGGCAACGAATTAATATAAAATAAGAAAAAAGTACGTAACGCACTTTTTTACATTTTCATTCTAGATTCTAGGATGAAATTAAACAAAAGGATTTGCAAATAAAAGTGCTAATGCCACGACCAGTCCATAAATTGTTAAAGCTTCCATAAAAGCTAGACTAAGCAATAAAGTACCTCGTATTTTTCCTTCTGCTTCTGGTTGTCTCGCGATACCTTCTACGGCTTGGCCTGCAGCAGTACCTTGACCAACTCCAGGTCCAATAGAAGCAAGCCCTACGGCCAATCCAGCAGCAATAACGGAAGCGGCAGAAATCAGTGGATTCATGATGATAGGTTCCTCGCACCAAAAAAAAAAATGGTTAATGATACAATCAACCAATGAATTATTACTTATTTGATCACTAAAATATATCGAGTCGAAGTAAGTAAAACTTCGAATAAAAATAATAAAAAAAATAATAAATAATATAGATAGGGGTAACCCCTATATAACTAGTATATATCTAATATCACATATACATTTGTTTCTTTCATAACGTAAACCGCACGCATTTTATATTGAATCGGATTCTAGAATAATTCTTCGAAAGATATACATACAGGGGCTGTGGCTGGACTTATAGACATTACATATATCTAGTGTGACCCCTAACCCATCCACCATTTCGTAATATCGTCTATCTTTCCTCCTACAACTCTAGTCGTATATACATATGTATTTCTATCTATTATGTTCCCCAACCAAGAACCAAATAGATTTTCCTGAACCATGCATTGCCTAAATTGGGATAAGCTTAAAAAAAAGAAGACTATTTCGAAAACTAATCAATGATGACCCTCCATGGATTCCCCTATATAAGCCGCGGCTAAAGTTGCAAAAATAAGAGCTTGAATACCGCTTGTAAATAATCCAAGAAACATGACAGGTATAGGAACTACTGAAGGTACTAAAGAAACAAGAACAACAACTACTAATTCATCAGCCAATATATTCCCGAAAAGTCGAAAACTAAGAGATAAAGGTTTTGTGAAATCTTCTAGGATGTTAATTGGTAAAAGTATTGGAGTTGGTTGAATGTATTTTCCGAAATAACCCAATCCCTTTTTGGTAAGACCCGCATAAAAATATGCCACTGACGTGGGTAAAGCTAAAGCAACAGTAGTATTTATATCATTCGTTGGGGCGGCCAACTCCCCATGAGGTAACTGTATTATTTTCCAAGGTAAAAGGGCCCCCGACCAATTAGAAACAAAAATAAATAGGAACATGGTTCCAATAAAGGGAACCCAAGGACCATATTCTTCTCCAATCTGAGTTTCGCTCAAGTCTCGAATAAATTCAAGGACATATTCGAAGAAATTCTGACCGTCGGTCGGAATGGTTTGTGGATTCCGAACAGCTATGATGACTGAACCTAATAAGATAGCAATTACGACCCAAGAAGTGATAAGTACTTGGGCATGAATTTGTAAACCTCCTATTTGCCAATAGAAATGTTGGCCTACTTCTACACCTGATATATCGTATAACCCTTTGAGTGTTTTAATGGAACATGGTATAACATTCATATTGTCCTCTGACAGAAATCGAACTTCAAAAAAAGAATTATTTTGATTCAAGCATCTCTTTCTCAACTTATCTACTTTCATCATTAATCATATATTTAGAATACCAAGAAATCACATAAGATAATATTAATATCCCATTTTATCTCTTTTTAAAAATTCAAGACAAGAATAGTAACCGATCCAAGAAATCAAAATAATTAACTAATCTTATTATTCTTAATCATAACATAATCATAATCAACGACTTCTTATATAGCTAGAACGACCCTCACAAATTGCGGATACTAATTTGTTAAGAATCAATCGGATTGAAGCTATAGCGTCATCGTTGGCTGGAATCGAAATATCTGCGAGATCTGGGTCACAATTTGTATCGATTAAACAAATTGTCGGAATTCCCAAAATGACACATTCTCGAAGAGCCGTATATTCTTCTTGCTGATCAACGATGATTACAATATCGGGCAACCCAGTCATATATTTGATCCCACCCAGATATGTTTGCAAAGTAGATAATTTTCTCTTCAACATTGCTGCATCTCTTTTAGGGAGACGGTTGAGTTTCCCCATCTTTTGTTCTGCTCTTAAGTCTCTGAACTTATGAAGTCTCGTTTCCGTAGTGGACCAATTCGTTGACATACCACCGAGCCATTTTTTATTAACATAATGACATCGAGCCCTTATTGCAGCTGATGCTACTAAATCCGCTGCTTTATTTTTTGTACCAACGATTAAAAAGTTTTTTCCTCGGCTTGCTGCATCAAAAACTAAATCACAAGCTTCTGATAAAAAACGAGCAGTTCTAGTAAGATTTGTAATATGAATACCTTTACGCTTTGCAGAAATGTAAGGGGCCATTCTAGGATTCCATTTCTTAGTACCATGACCAAAATGAACTCCAGCCTCCATCATCTCTTCCAAATGGATGTTCCAATATCTTCTTGTCATTTTTCCCACGCTTTTTTTTAACAAATAAATAATTGTTCCTACGGAACCTTCTACCGGGATTGACCGTTGATACACAGCCAAAACTGTTCATTTTTTTTTTTACTTAATTTTTTTTATTTCCAAATGAATGTTTTTGTCTTGCCTTGAACGGTGCACTAATTTTTTGAATCCGGTACCGACAGGGATAATCCCCCCCAGAACAACATTTTCTTTCAGACCCTTCAACCAATCAATACGACCCCGTAGAGCAGCTTTTGCTAAAACTCTAGCAGTTTCTTGAAAACTTGCTTCGGATATGAAACTTTGAGTATTCAGAGATGCCCTCGTTATTCCCAATAAAATTGCCCGATAACAGATCGCTTCGTCTAAAGCACGCCCTGCTCGTTCCGCCCGCAACAATCCGATTAATTCTCCAGGCAAAAAAACATTAGACATTCCATCTTCTGAAACCAACACTTTTGATGTTACTTGCCGTACAATAATCTCTATATGTCTATTATGGATCTGTACCCCCTGGGATCGATAAACCTTTTGGATCTTATTAACCAAAGAGATACGACTTTGGGCTATGGTTAGCTCAGCTCCAATTAAGAATCCCCAAGGAATTCCGAGAATTCTTGGTATACGCTCGTTCCAACCTTCAACTCTCCTTTCGAGGTTCATCGATATTGAACCAATCGAACGCACTTCTAAGATTTGTTCCACTTTTGGAAGGCCTTGCGTTATGTCACCAGATCGGGATTTTTCATATATAAATGTAACTAATGTATCTCCTTCAGAAAGGGGTTCTCCATAATGTCCGTGAACAGTCGCTCCTGGAGTAGCCAAATAGGGCTTAGCTGATCTTATAACTAAGGAGTCAACGTGAACAATTAAAATTTGACCGGATTTTTTTATGTGTGGTCCATATTTAACCAGACATATATTTTCACAAATAAATTGTCCAATGCTAATTATTGTGGATGTCTCTTCACAATAATTGTGATGTAGAAAGCACCAATTCAAATGGAATGGATTCAAAATGATGTTATTGCGCGGGCCGGGATTATAAATCCCCCTATTTTCATCTATTAAACAGTATTTAAGTACTTCAAGTACTTGGGAAGTCTGTTTAAAATTATCAAGTATCCAATATTTGTTTAACAAGATCTGATTATGAGTTATTAAATGGTAAGATGAATAAAAGTTCACTATTTTAGGTACAATAGTACCTAAGGGACCCAACAAATCCCTAATTGGAGTTATGGGATTCGATTCTTTTGCCACATTGTTATATTTTGAACTGTTGAATGGACATGGGCCAACTCGAGAACAATTGAATGATGACAAAATTATCAAGGATTGGCCTTCCTTATTTCGATTCAACAACGTACCAATAGTTCCTTGATGCTGGGTAACTAATAGAATCTTCGCTTTGGAATAAAAAGGATTGATATTGGTACGATCTAATCCATTATCGGGAATCAATCCTGAACCCGCCGTATCATACCTTTTTCCGGCATATGAAATAGTAGACTTGACTAACTCAATTCTTATGAAATCTCGAATCAGATCATTTGCCCTTACCTCAACAAAGGAAGCACGAACCTCTTCTATAGAACCTTTTTTTTCTTGGTCCCAATTCAATACTAAACAAGTCCGAACTAATTGGATACTTGTGTGAGAAATTCCGCGAATTGACTTTCCATTTCCATAAAGGATATAATTGACAACTTTAAGTTCGACATTATCTTTTTCCTGCAAGAGATCTTGAGGGAAAAGTTTTGCTAAATTTATCCCATCAGCTATTTCATATGTGACTACGGGTCGAACCAAAACAAAATACTTTTTTTTGGTGGGTGTGATCCGTTGGACATAGATCCAATTTTTCAATTTTTTTTTTGATTCCTTAGAATTTTTTTTTTCCGTTCCCGGGGGTATCAAAATGCCGCTGTGTTTGGATATCTTATCTGTCTCCCCGGGAAAATGAATATCTCCAGAAAATATTTTCAGTTCAATACTTTTTTTTTTTCTCTCCACTCGGACTAATCCACCTACTCGGCTTCTTGTATTTGTATTTAAAGCGAGTTGTGTATCTACTCCAATAATACTATTGTTCCGGACCATTATGGGCGAAGATCCGGGTAAGATATGCACCTCTTCGGGAATAAAAAAAAACCGATCCACTTTCATTTGGTATTTCGGACTAAATTCTTTTGCTCCTCGATACTCAATCAAATCTTCTTTTTTTACGATTGAATCCACCTCTACGATCCCATATTTAGTAATTCCCGAACTCTTTCTTCTGTATCGTGGATCATCAAAATAAGCAAGAATACTATTTCTACGTAAAATACCATTTATGGGTATTTCAATCGAAATACCAAAAGAGGGTATTAGTTCTTTCTCTCGTTCTTGATCATATTGTAATGCGATGAGAAATCTATTTCTTCGCTTTTTCGCCAAGAAATCAGAATTCTCTTGGAGAATCGAAGGATATATGAAATTCCAATACCCATTGGATATGATTCGATCAAGTCTTGAATAGTCAAGAATTTCCCTATCTTTTTTACCAGAAGGATCCAACAATTTATGTCTTACTCGATCATTAGTGATTAATCGGTCAGAGATATATCTTTCGTCGACAAAAAAAGAATGAACATTCATTTGATCTTGATCCTTGTGGAGCGAAAAAGACACTATACTAGATCTGCACGGACTCCCGGCTAATATCCATAAATGACTTGTTTTTGGTAATAGATGAACATTACTATATGTATATTCAGGTGCATGGTAGACATCGGTACTCCAGTGCATTTCTCCCTCTGATTCAGAATAAATATGTTTTCGAACCCTCTCTTTAAAATGAAAAGTAGACGTTCCGGCACGAATCTCAGCAATCACTTGTTCAGATTCTACATATTGATCATTTTGAACTAAAATCAAACTTTTTGGTGGAATATTCACACTATGTAGAATATCCCGACTCTCAATAGTTACATACAAGTCTATAGAACATAGAAAAGCAGGATGCCCATGACGAGTACGTGTGGGATGAACCAAATACTCATTGAACTTTATTTTTCCATTTGAAGGAGCTCGTACATGTTCGGCAGTACCGCCTGTGAATACTCCACCCGTATGAAAAGTTCTTAATGTTAGTTGAGTCCCCGGTTCCCCAATCGATTGGC